TCTTTCAAAGAGAAGAGGACGGGTTATTCACATTTCATTTGATGGTCAGAGGCGAATTGAAAGCTAAGCAGTGGGAATTCTAAAGATTCCCCGGGGAAAAATAGAGATGTCTCCTATGTTACCCATAATATGTGGAAGTATCGACGTAATTTCATAGAGTCATTCGGTCTGAATGCTACATGAAGAACATAAGCCAGATGACGGAACGGGAAAAACCGAGGATGTAGAAGATCATAACATGAGCGATTTGGCAGATTTAGATTCCTATATATCCACCCATGTGTTACTTCACTATACGATATATAAGATCCATCTGTATAGATATCATTATCTACATCCAGAAAGCCGTATGCTTTGGAAGAAGCTTGTACAGTTTGGGAAGGGGTTTTGATTGATCAAAAAGAAGAATCTACTTCAACCGATATGCCCTTAGGCACGGCCATACATAACATAGAAATGACACTTGGAAAGGGTGGACAATTAGCTAGAGCAGCGGGTGCTGTAGCAAAACTGATTTCAAAAGAGGGGAAATCGGCCACATTAAAATTACCTTCTGGGGAGGTCCGTTTGATATCCAAAAACTGCTCAGCAACAGTTGGACAAGTGGGGAATGTTAGGGTGAACCAGAAAAGTTTGGGTAGAGCCGGATCTAAGCGTTGGCTAGGTAAGCGTCCTGTAGTAAGGGGAGTAGTTATGAACCCTGTAGACCATCCCCACGGGGGTGGTGAAGGGAGGGCCCCAATTGGTAGAAAAAAACCCACAACCCCTTGGGGTTATCCTGCACTTGGAAAAAGAAGTCGAAAACGGAATAAATATAGTGATAATTTGATTCTTCGTCGCCGTAATAAATAGGAGAGAAAATTCTATTTCTTTCTTCGTCTTTACAAAAGAAAAAAATATAGGAGTAAGTTGTGACACATTCATTCAAAAAAAATCCTTTTGTAGCAAATCATTTACTAAGAAAAATGGATAAGCTTAACACAAAAGAAGAAAAAGAAATAATAATAACTTGGTCCCGGGCATCTACCATTATACCCACAATGGTCGGTCATACTATTGCTATCCATAATGGAAAGGAGCATCTGCCTATTTATATCACAGATCGTATGGTAGGCCACAAATTGGGAGAGTTTGCACCTACTTTAAATTTCCGAGGACACGCGAAAAGCGATAATAGATCGCGTCGTTAAGAAATGTTAATAAAAATTTAGATTAATAAAAATAGATTAGATATATCTATCTACATGCTTATCATTCATTAGTAGGAGGCAAACTTTATGTTCGAGAAGAAACAAACAGACGTATATGCTTTAGGTCAACATATAGCTATGTCTGCTCACAAAGCGCGAAGAGTAATTGATCAAATTCGTGGACGTTCCTACGAAGAAACACTTATGATACTAGAACTCATGCCTTATCGAGCATGTTATCCAATTTTTAAATTGGTTTATTCTGCAGCAGCAAATGCTAGTTACATTCTGGGTTCCAATGAAGCAAATTTAATCATTAGTAAAGCTGAAGTCAACGAGGGTACTGCCGTGAAGAAATTAAAACCTCGAGCTCGAGGACGTAGTTATCCGATAAAAAGACCTACCTGCCATATAACTATTATAGTGAAAGATATGTCCTTACCTGAATATGTAAGGAAAAACTTTCTTGAATGGTCAAAAAAACCTAAATGGAAAAAATGGAAAAATAAGTATACAGATGTGACGTATCATGATATGTATAGTAATGGGGGAGTATGGGACAAAAAATAAATCCACTTGGTTTCAGACTTGGTACAACTCAAAGTCATCATTCCCTTTGGTTTGCGCAACCAAAAAATTATTCTGAAGGTCTACAAGAAGATCAAAAAATAAGAAATTCTATCAAAAATTATATACAAAAAAATATGAGAATAGCTTCCGGCGTCGAGGGAATTGGACGTATAGAGATTCAAAAAAGTATCGATCTGATACAGGTCATAATCTATATGGGATTCTCAAAGTTATTAATAAAAAGTCAGACGCGAGAAATTGAAAAATTAAAGAGGAATTTACAAGAAGAATTACAGATGAATCTACAAAAAGAATTTCATTGGGTGAACCGAAAACTTAACATTGCTATCACAGAAATTGAAAAACCTTATGGAAACCCTAATATTCTGGCAGAATTTATAGCCAACCAATTAAAGAATAGAGTTTCAGTTCGCAAAGCAATGAAAAAGGTTATTGAATTAACTGAAAAAGAAGGTACAAAAGGAATTCAAGTACAAATAGCAGGGCGTATCAATGGAAAAGAAATTGCACGTGTCGTATGGATCAGAGAAGGTAGGGTTCCTCTACAAACCATTCGAGCTAAAATTGATTATTGCTCCTATCCAGTTCGAACTATCCATGGGGTATTAGGCATCAAAATTTGGATATTTATAGACGGGGAATAATAAACCTTTCCCTACCTTTCTCTTCTATCCATCGCTGGAACAAAAGAAGTTCCTTCCTTCTTTTTCTGTTCAATCAAAACCAAAACGAACAATTCTCATTCTTAATTCTTCTTAATTCTATAGGGTTGAATAAAAATTCAATTAATGATTTGATATAATTGCTATGCTTAGTGTGTGACTCGTTGGGTTTTTTAGGATTAGGGTGAAAAAAAGACCAACCCCTTACTTTAGTCTAAACTAATAACTATAGAACTAATAACCAACTCATCACTTCACATTATCTGGATCCAAAGAGCCAGTCAAGATATGATATATTGGTCATATGATTGTAGCAACTGATTCATTTTTTTGCATAAACAAAAGAAAAATCAATTTGATTCTAAGTTGTAAAGCGAAATAGAGAAGAAGGGTGTGGATAAAGGGAAGGGTGAGAGAAAGAGATAAAAAGACTATCAATGATATATAATTCCAATATAAATAATATGTAAGGTCTATGAGTCATCTCATAAAAGGCAATGTAATAAAGCATCAATACTGATTCATCTATAATGAAATGAATCGGCTTATCGAAAAAAAATCAAGAGCTTCGGGCCAATAAAGACTGAGAGGGTTGACTCAAGAACAAATTTCATTATGAGCTCCATTGTAGAATTAAGACCTAACCATTAAGAAAGAAGCGATGGGAACGATGGAACCTGTGAATCCAAAAGATTCTATTGAAAACGAATTCGAATGATTCATTGATCGGGATGGCGAAACGAACCAGAGACCGATTCATCTATTCGGAAAAGTCATAAGCTAACCCTACAAATGAAATAGCGATCGAAAGAGTCAATATTCGCCCGCGAAAACTGGATTTTGTTGATTTGCAAAATTTGGGTCAATCAAAATCAAATAGGATAAGGGGCAAAACAAAGTAAAGAGTCATTATAACATTCTAATATAAAAAGTAATACAATATTATCTATAAATAAAAAAATTTAGAAATAATTATTAATATGTTTAGTTATCTATACAAACAAGATATACAAATGACTAATAGATTTGATCTAGATTAGGTAAAATACATGATTCGCCGTATTACTCATTAAATACATGTATATCTTAAATTCAAGGTATATCTTAATTGAAATGAAAGATTTGTGAATCCTTTCTATTCTATTCGCGAGGAGCTGGATGAGAAGAAACTCTCACGTCCGGTTCTGTAGTAGAGATGGAATTCAGAACCAACCATCAACTATAACCCTAAAAGAACTAGATTCCGTAAACAACATAGAGGAAGAATGAAGGGAATATCTTATCGAGGTAATCACATTTGTTTCGGTAAATATGCTCTTCAGGCACTTGAACCCACTTGGATCACATCGAGACAAATAGAAGCAGGTCGACGAGCAATGACACGAAATGCACGTCGTGGTGGAAAAATATGGGTACGTATATTTCCAGACAAACCGGTTACAGTAAGATCCGCAGAAACACGTATGGGTTCGGGGAAAGGATCCCCCGAATATTGGGTAGCTGTTGTTAAACCGGGCCGCATACTTTATGAAATGGGTGGAGTAACAGAAAATATAGCCAGAAAGGCTATTTCAATAGCAGCGTCCAAAATGCCTATACGGGCTCAATTCATTATTTCGGGATAAAAATGAAGAATAGACTAAAAGGAAAAATAGACTGAAGGGAAATAGGTGAATAGCTGTCTTGGGGATTCAAAAAAAAATAGCAAGTGCAGGTTTCTTTTTTTGGACAAACAATATTTCTTTTTTTTCTTCGCCTTTTGCCTTGAAAGAACAGATTCAAAAAAAATGATATGATTCAACCTCAGACCTATTTGAATGTAGCGGATAACAGCGGGGCTCGAGAATTGATGTGTATTCGAATCATAGGAGCTAGCAATCGCCGATATGCTCATATCGGTGACGTTATTGTTGCTGTGATTAAAGAAGCAGTGCCAAAGATGCCCCTAGAAAGATCAGAAGTGGTCAGAGCTGTAATTGTACGTACTTGTAAAGAACTCAAACGTGACAGCGGTATGATAATACGATATGATGACAATGCTGCAGTCCTCATTGATCAAGAAGGAAATCCAAAGGGAACTCGGGTTTTTGGTGCGATTGCCGGGGAGTTGAGACAGTTAAATTTTACTAAAATAGTTTCATTAGCTCCCGAGGTATTATAAAACGAGACCATGATATGGTTATAGTAGGGTATTTGAAAGAAATAGATTCAGAAATAGATTCAGATTCATTAGTAGATTGTGTCTCACGCATATACCTTTAATCATTCATATTTATCAAAAAAAAAAAAACAAGAAAAACATGTTGATTATATCCAAATTTTGAGGAAAAAAAATTAATTCATCATGGGTAGGGATACTATTGCTGACATAATAACCTCTATAAGAAATGCTGATATGGATAGAAAAAGAGTGGTTCGAATAGCATCTACCAATATCACTGAAAATATTGTTAAAATACTTTTACGAGAAGGTTTTATCGAAAATGCGAGAAAACATCGAGAAAACAGCAAATCTTTTTTGGTTTTAACCCTACGACATAGGAGGAATAGGCAAAAG